TTGATTAGGGTTTGATATAAGAATAAGGTGGTAGGTATGTGGGGGTGTTATGTGATGCAGACATACTTTCTGGAGGATGGAGATTGAGGTGTGTGATAGGTAATTGTGTGTAGTACTGATTTAATAGGTGTGGGCGATCTGAGGTGTAAGATGCCATTTGGTTTGTTGATTTATAAAATTTAATTGCTAATGGTAAAATGTCTCTTTACGATGCTTACCTCAGAAAATGCGGGTTAGATTAGATGAGGGTCGGAGGGTTAAATTTTTGGGTATAGTGCTGCAATTATCTGTTATGTCCTGAAACCATTGACTGAATAACACCTTAGTGGTCGGGATGGGGGCCAAGACATTCAATTTAGGTGCGATGATAGCATAGAGCATGGCAATGCACAGACAGGTCCCACAGGACGGGGGGCGGGACTCCTACCGGAGCCTACGGCAATGCTGAGGATTTCCCCCCCCCCCCCTTTCCCCACCCAGGCACCCTATGCATCCAGTGACGCGGTTAAGAGGGTGATAGCGCCACACCATCGTGATGTCTTATTTAAGAGGAACGTGGACACGACCCTGGTGAGATGGCCCTGAGGTAGGAACCAAATGCCAGATATAGTTTCAGTATAACCAAGCCCTGTCTATATGGGCCCGGAGCGAGAAGAGCCGCAGATGTGGGCGGGTTGGTGGTTTCACGGAGGTTGGTAGATTAAGAGACCAAATATACGAGGGGATATCCATGGTTAGAAGGACTGAAGAAGTAGAATGTGCTATGTCCGACCAATCATTCAATGTACAAATGTACTATTAATGATTCTATGTACTGGACAATATTCATGGTGACCATGTTTGGTATGTGAAGTGCGGATTTAATGTGTTATAGTCCAATGTGGGATTACAGTTCTTGCTTGTAAGCATGTTTGCTAGTATAATATGCACGTTTTAGTTCTATGTGCTATGTATAGTTAAGCATGTGTAGTACTATGTATTATTCATGGGGATAAACAATAATGCACTAATTACATAGGAAAAGAATTGTGTATGCCTTTAGGATACTTTATAAGTAAGCCACCAAATAATATATATATGCTACTTTATTAGTGCTCAGGGAGTAGTTTAATATAGAATTTCAGCTTTGGGTGTTGACGGTAGAATTAGGTATTCTTTCCCTGATTGTCCTGGGGAGTTGGTAGGTCTCCTTTTTCGGTTTACAAGGCCGGGGTAATTAGATATACTACAAGGACAATTACCATTTAAGTAGTTTATTTTCAGTTAGGGCTGATAGAGGAATTAGGGTAATAATAAGGAAGTAAGTAATGGATGCGGTTTGGCCGATGACTTCAAAGGGATATTCTACTGGTTGACCTCCAATTCATGTAAGTGTTAGTAGGTCAGCTACGAGGGTTCAAAATAGGATTTGGGTGATTGGTCGGAATATTATGCTTTGTTGTTTGGATGTGTGGGTAATAGGGATAGTTGTTAGAATTAGGATAGATAGTAGGAGGGCCAGAACACCCCCTAGTTTATTTGGAACAGATCGTAAGATTGCGTATGCGAATAGAAAGTATCACTCTGGCTTAATATGGGGTGGAGTATTCAGGGGGTTAGCTAGTGTGAAGTTGTCTGGGTCGATTAAAAGGTCAGGAGTAAATAGGGTTAGGTTTATGAGGAGCAAGAGAAGAAGGGTTAGTCCAAAAATGTCTTTGGTTGTGTAGTAGGGATGGAATGTAATTTTATCGGGGTTGGATGTTATTCCTGATGGGTTATTTGAGCCTGTTTCATGCAGAAATAAGAGGTGAATGGTTGTTAGAGTTGTAATAATGAAAGGTAAAATAAAGTGAAAGGTAAAGAATCGTGTGAGGGTGGGTTTATCCACTGAAAAGCCACCTCAGATTCATTGTACAAGGTCATGTCCGGTATAGGGGATGGCTGATAAAAGGTTTGTAATAACTGTGGCCCCTCAGAATGATATTTGGCCCCATGGCAATACGTAGCCTATAAAGGCTGTAGCTATTGTTATTAATAGTAGGATTGTACCGATGTTTCAGGTCTTTAGAAGGAGAAAAGATCCGTAGTAGAGGCCTCGGCCGATGTGGAGGAATAAGCATGCAAAAAATACGGAGGCACCATTGGCGTGTAGGAGGCGGATTATTCAGCCATAGTTGATATCTCGGGTGATATGAGCTACTGAGGAGAAGGCGGTTGAGGTGTCTGGCGTGTAGTGTATTGCTAAGAATAGGCCTGTGGTGATTTGAATTATTAGGCAGGCGCCTAGAAGTGATCCGAAGTTTCATCAGGAGGAGATGTTGGATGGTGTAGGGAGGTCAATAAATGAGTTATTAATAATTTTTATTAGTAGATGTGTTTTGCGGGAAGAGGTCATTAGTATTCTTATAGTTGAAATACAACGATGGTTTTTCATATCATTAGTCATGGTTGTAATCCATGTGGGAATAATGACATATGCTTTATTTTTATTGAGTATTATACTGGTGATGGGATTTGTGGGATTTTCTTCTAAGCCCTCGCCTATTTATGGGGGGTTGGTATTGGTTTTTAGTGGTGCTGTAGGTTGTGTACTTATATTGTATTTTGGTGGATCTTATATAGGGCTTATGGTTTTTTTAATTTATTTGGGTGGTATGATGGTTGTTTTTGGTTATACTGCAGCAATGGCAGTTGATGAGTATCCTGAGACGTGGATATCAAGTGTTGATATTTTAGGGATGTTTGTGTTGGGTTTAGTAATGGAGATATTGGTAGTATTATTGCTGGGGGGTGATCCTAATAAAACGGTAGAAGTTGTTGTTAATTATAATACTGTGGCGGGTTGAATGGTTTATGAGGGTGAGGGGCCGGGTTTAATTCGTGAAGATTCTATAGGTGCTGCTGCTCTATATGATTATGGTATTTGGGTTATTTTAGTTACTTGTTGAGCATTATTTATGGGTATGCACATTGCAGTTGAATTAACTCGGGGAGGGGGTTAAATTGTAAGAAGAAGTGCTAGAATGGGTGGAATAAAGAAGGTTAAGAAATAGAGTTTGATTAGGCCTTTTTGAGTTGATGTGATTGTAGCCATTGAAGTTTGTATTTGTATTGTTGTTTTTGGTATAGATTTTTCTAGTCAGAATAGGTCTAGTAAGGTGAAGATGAAGTTTTGGCTTGTGGTTAGGTTTAAATGGGGATTGAGGCGGTGAGTGGTGATTGAGTAGAAGCCTAGTATGTTAGAGAAGTAATAAGTTTTTACTGGGGTGCTTAGTTTTATGTTGTTAGTTAAAAGATTAAGTTCTATTGCTATAAGGAGTCCTAGGGTAGTTACACTTAGGGCAGTAAGTTTAAGATGTAGGGGTATGGTTATTTGGGGGTATGTAGTAGGAGGAATGCAGTTGGAGATAAGAAATCCAGCGAGGATACTACCTACTGCTAAGCGATAAATTGGGTTTATTAGGGGGTTGTTGTTTTCGTTAATTAAAGTAGAAGTTATAAAGCGAGGGTGTCCTGTTAAGGTAAAGAATATAATGCGGATACTGTATATCGCTGTAAGGGAGGTGGCTACGAGAGTGGTTGTGAGGGCTCAGGCGTTGGTGTATGATGTGTTGATGGCTTCGATAATTAGATCTTTTGAGTAGAAGCCTGTAAGAAATGGTGTTCCTATAAGTGCAAGGTTACCAATAATAAGGGAGGAGGCAGTAAAAGGTATGGTTTTAAATAGACCTCCTATTTTTCGGATATCTTGTTCGTTATTGAGGTTGTGGATAATGGACCCTGCGGATAAAAATAGTATAGCTTTGAAAAAGGCGTGGGTACAGATATGGAGAAAGGCTAAGTGTGGTTGATTGATGCCAACCGTCACCGTCATAAGGCCTAGTTGGCTTGAGGTTGAGAAGGCCACAATTTTTTTTATGTCATTTTGTGTTAGGGCGCAGATTGCCGTGAATAGGGTGGTAATGGCTCCTAGTGATAGGGTAAGTGTTTGTATAAGCAAGTTGTTTTCAATTAGGGGGTGAAAGCGGATGATTAGGAAAACACCTGCGACGACTATTGTGCTGGAGTGAAGTAGTGCTGAAACCGGGGTGGGTCCTTCTATAGCGGAAGGAAGTCATGGGTGGAGGCCAAATTGGGCTGATTTTCCTGTTGCTGCTAGGAGAAGGCTTATTAAGGGGAAAAGGTTTGTAGTAGAATTAAGGATAAATATTTGTTGGAAATCTCATGAATTGGAGTATAGGAAAAATCATGCTATTGCAAGGATGAAGCCAATGTCTCCAATGCGATTATATAAGATTGCTTGTAGGGCTGCTGTGTTGGCTTCTGTTCGGCCGTATCACCAGCTAATTAGTAGAAAGGATATAATGCCTATTCCTTCTCACCCAATAAATAGTTGGAGTAAATTATTGGCAGTGATTAAGATTAATATTGTAATAAGGAATATAAGTAAGTACTTGAGAAATTGATTAATGTTTGGGTCTGAGCTTATATATCATATTGAGAACTCTACGATTGATCAGGTAACGTATAGTGCTACAGGTGTAAATATTATGGAAAAGAAGTCTAGTTTAAAGTTTAGTGATAGTTTGATAGTTTGGATTGTTACTCAATGCCAGTTTGAAATTATTGATTCTTGGTCTGTGAAAATAAATATTGTTATAGATAAAGTGCTAGTGATAAGGGCATAAATAATGGCTAGTTTTACGTGGTAAGGGTATAGGGGGTTTTTGTTGGATTTAACTAGGGTGATTAAAATAGGTATTAGTAGGGGAATTAGTGTTATTAGAGTAATAGAAAAGTGCATTTTGCTTTTATTTGGAGTTGCACCAACGTTTTTGGTTCCTAAGACCAATGGATAACTACTATCCTTTAAAAGCTGAGAAGGCCAGGATGTTAAGCCTGGAGGCAGAGAGTTAGCAGTTCTTGCATACTTTCTCGGTAGTTAAGAAGTTATAGTCTTCTATTATTAGATTCACAATCTAATGTTTTGGTTAAACTATAACTACATGGTGTTAGGCTTATTATTACCTTGGGGTTTAGGGTGAGAAGAAGAATTGGTGCTGTGTGTATTAGTATTAGTGTATTTTCTCGTGTAAACAGAGGTTTTATATTACCGGTGCTGTGTGTTAATGGTCCTCGTTGTGTTGAGGTAAATATATGTAGTGAATATAGTGCTGTGATAAGTATATTGAATCCTGTAAGTATAATGGTAAAGTTGGATCAGGAGAAGGTGGCTAAAATTGTAAATAGCTCTCCTAGTAGATTAATAGTTGGAGGTAAAGCAAGATTGGCGAGGTTTGCTAGAAGTCATCAGAGGGCTAGGAGTGGAAATAGTGCTTGGAGGCCTCGGGTGAATATTATGGTTCGGCTGTGAATGCGTTCGTAGTTTGAGTTTGCTAGACAGAATAGTAGGGATGAGGTAAATGCATGTGCAACTATTAATAGTATTGCGCCGGTAATGCTTCAGGGGGTTTGGATAAGAATAGCTAGGGTAACGAGTGCTATATGGCTGACGGAAGAGTAGGCAATTAATGATTTTAAGTCGGCTTGTCGTAAGCAGATAGAGCTTGTTATGATCATGCCTCATAGAGATAGGACGAGGAAGGGGTAGCTTATTTTTTCTGTTAGGGGATTAAGAGTGGGGATAATTCGTATCATGCCGTAGCTACCTAGTTTTAGCAAGATTGCTGCAAGTACTATTGAGCCGGCAATTGGGGCTTCTACATGGGCTTTGGGAAGTCATAGGTGTAGTCCGTATAGAGGTATTTTTACTATAAAGGCTATCATGCACCCTAGTCATATAATATTATTAGTTCAGGATGTTAGTAATTCTTTAGTATTAGTTGTTATTGTTAGGATATTTAAGGTTCCTAAGTTGTTAGAGTGATAGAGGAGTGTAATAAGTAATGGGAGTGATCCAGTTAATGTATAGAATAGAAAGTACGAGCCGGCGTTGAGGCGCTCTGGCTGGTAACCTCAGCGGGTAATAATAATTAGAGTTGGGATTAGAGTGGTTTCGAATAAAATATAGAATAAAATTAGTTCTGTGGCTGCAAATGTTATAATTAAGGAAATTTGTAGAATAATTAGTATTGAGATATATAGTTTTTTTCGGGGGAAGGAGTTGTTATAAATATGTTGTTGTGTTGCTAAGAGTATTAGTGGCAGTAGTCAGGCTGTTAAAGCTAAAAGTGGTGATGTTAATGGGTCTGAGAAGAAAGTTAGTGATAGATTGCATGGGTTGTTGGGCATGTATAGGATTGTAAGGGCTAGGGCGCTAATTGATAGGCTGCAGATTATTATATTGATTCATATTATATGGCTTTTTGATAGATATGTTGTTAGGATTAGTATGATCGTTGGTAGGATGATTTTTAGCATTGAAGTAGATTTAAGTTTTGTACGTAATCTAAGCCATATAAATTGGAGATTAAAATTAATAAAGCTAAACCTACTGCAGCTTCACATGCGGCTATTACTAGTAAAGTAACAGGTAGTATATATGTTAATATTAGGTGTATATTTAAGGTTATGGCTGTTATTATGATAAATAGTGACAGTATTATACCTTCTAAACATAGTAGGGAGGATATCAGATGGGATCGGTAAATCAATAATCCTAGTAGAGATAGGGAGTATGCCAGTGTGGTGTTAATATAGATAAAAGGCATTTTGGTATATATGGTTTACCATAATTTAATGAGTCGAAATCACTTGTTTTATTTAAACTATATACCAAATCAACTCAGTCTAACCCCTTTTGGGTTCACTCGTAGGCTAGTCCTAGTGCTAGGACAGTAAGTAGGGTGAGGACTGTGTTAGTTATTAGCATTAGGTTATCTGTTTGGATAGCTCATGGTAGGGGTAGGAGTAGGGCAATTTCTAGGTCAAATAGAAGAAATGTAATAGCTACTAGGAAAAATTTTATAGAAAAGGGTAGGTGGGCGGAAGTTGTAGGGTCAAATCCGCATTCATAGGGGTTATGTTTTTCTGTATATTTATTTAATTGTGGTACTCAGAATGTAATGGTAATTAGTAGTAGAGCTAGCAAGGTGTTGATTATTAGGGTTAATATTAAGTTAATTATTCTCTCTCGGGTTTATCGAGGCTTATTAATTGGAAGTTAATTGTACTGTTTATACTAAGAGAATAGGATCCTCATCAGTAGATAGAGATATAGAGGAATAGTCATACCACATCTACAAAATGTCAGTATCATGCGGCGGCCTCAAAGCCAAAATGGTGGTTAGGTGTAAAGTGGCATAGTTGCTGGCGAATATAGCATGTAGCAAGGAAGGTGGTTCCGATAATAACATGAAGGCCATGGAAGCCTGTGGCCATGAAGAATGTAGAGCCGTAAATTCCATCAGAGATGGTAAAGGGTGTTTCAGAGTACTCTGATATTTGAAGGTAGGTGAAGTAGATTCCTAGTGCAATAGTTAAGGATAATGCTTGGGTTGAATTTTCTTGGTCAGCTTCTATTAGGCTATGATGTGCTCAGGTAATTGTAACTCCTGATGCGAGTAAGACGGCTGTATTTAGAAGTGGTACTTCTATTGGGTTTAGGGGTAAGATGCCTGTGGGGGGTCAGTGTCCTCCTGTTTGGGGGGTTGGAGCTAGGCTTGAGTGGTAGAATGCCCAGAAAAATCCAGCGAAGAAGAAAACCTCTGAAACAATAAACAGAACTATCCCGTACCGAAGGCCTTTTTGAACGGGTGAAGTGTGGTGGCCCTGATATGTACTTTCTCGCACCACGTCGCGTCATCATTGAGATATTGTTATTGCACTGGCCAATAAGCCTGCATTAAGTAGGGTAGTATAGTAGAAATGGAATCATATAATTAGGCCGGAGGTTAATAGGAAAGCTGATAGAGCTCCTGTTAGTGGTCAAGGGCTTGGGTTTACTATATGATAAGCATGTGTTTGGTGTGTCATTATAGGCAGTTGGGTAGGGGATTGTTATGAATTATTGTGCAAGTAAAGACTAACTAGGAGTGTAAATACATAGGCTTGAATTAGAGCTACACCTAGCTCTAGGGTAATTAATAGAATGATGACGATAATGGTGATTACGGAGGATGAGAGGTAAATAGAAAGAAGGGTTAAAGTAGTGTCTCCTAGTAGGTGCATTAATAGATGGCCTGCTGTGATGTTGGCTGTTAATCGTACGGCTAGTGCTATTGGTTGGATGAAAAGGCTGATAGTTTCGATAATAATAAGTATAGGGATAAGTAGGGTAGGTGTTCCTTGGGGTAAGAAATGAGCAAGGGTTGCTTTTGTTTTAAATCGAAGTCCTGTAAGTACGGTTGCTATTCACAGGGGAATTGCCATGCCTAGGTTTATTGATAGTTGCGTAGTGGGTGTGAATGTATAGGGTATAATTCCGAGAAGGTTATTTAGGGTAATAAAGGTGATTAGAGTTAAAAGTATGAGGGACCAGGCTTGTCCTTTGGTGGTGTGGTTTATCATTATTTGTTTTAGCATAAGTTGGATTAGTCATTGTTGAAGGGAGGAAAATCGGTTGTTGTTTAGGTTGTTAGAGGGTGTGATTAGTATAGTAGGGAATAAGATAAATAGTGTTGCCAGGGGGACTCCTAAGATTATTGGCATATTGAAAGAGGCGAATAGATTTTGGTTCATTTTAGTTCTCAGGTTGTTTTTTGGTTCTGTATTTTAGTTAGTTTTGATAGTGTGGTAGTGTGGAAAGTAAAGTTTAGTATTTTTAGTTGTATAGCATAAAATAGGGTTAAAATTATTGATAAAGTCACCATTGGTCATGGTGAGATATCTAGCTGAGGCATTCACTGTAGAGAGAAGTTCTCCCCGTCTTTAACTTAAAAGGTTAATGCCAAGTAGCTTTACAGTGATACAATGTATAAGTATGAAGCCCATACTTCAAAATCTTGGAAGTAGATAAACTCTAGAACAATGGGTATAAAGCTATGGTTTGACCCGCAAATTTCCGAGCATTGTCCGTAAAATAACCCTGGTCGTATTGAGGCTAGTATGGCTTGGTTTAATCGGCCTGGGATTGCATCTGCTTTAACGCCTAATGATGGGACGGCTCATGAGTGTAGTACATCTTGTGATGAGATTAGTATACGGATGTCTGCTTCTATTGGTAAGGTTGTTCGATTATCTACTTCAAGAAGTCGGAATTCGCCTGGTTGGAGATAGTAGGTTGGTATAATGTAAGAGTCAAAGAATAGGTCTTCATAGTCCGAGTATTCATAGCTTCAATATCATTGGTGGCCAATTGCTTTTAGGGTTAAGTAGGGTTTATTGAATTCATCTGTTATATATAAAATGCGCAGGGATGGAAGGGCAATTATAATAAGAATAATTGCGGGTAGAATAGTTCAGATTATTTCGATTTCTTGGGCATTTATAGTGCTGGTGTGGGTTAGTTTTGTAGTAAGCATTAAAGAGATAATGTATAGGACTAATGAACTAATTAGGAAAATAATTATAAGCGTGTGGTCGTGGAAGGCAATTAGTTCTTCTATAATGGGGGATGTAGCGTTTTGTAGGCCTAGTTGAGCTGGTGTTGCCACTAAGATATATAGGTTTTGGCCTATAATTTAACTTTGACAAAGTTATGTAATTGTTTTACTAATATCTTATAGAAAAAGTCATAGGGTCTATGGAATTGGCTTGAAACCAATTTTTGGGGGTTCAAATCCTTCCTTTTTCGTTTAGGAGTTTTACGTAGGTAGCTTCTTCAAATGTGTGATAGGGAGGGGGACAGCCATACAATCACTCTAGATTAGTAATCATTTGTTCAATAGTTCGAACTTTTCGTTTTGAAGAAAAGGCTTCTCAAATTATAAAAATTATTAGAATAACTGCTGTTAGTGAAATAAATGAGCCTACGGATGAGATAATATTTCATGCAGTGTAGGCATCTGGATAATCTGAGTACCGCCGAGGTATTCCGGATAAGCCGAGAAAGTGTTGTGGAAAGAAGGTTATATTTACACCTACAAATATAATGGTAAAATGGATTTTAGCATAAGTTTGGTCAAGTGTATAGCCTGAGAATAATGGAAATCAGTGGATAAAGCCTCCTATAATGGCAAATACTGCCCCTATTGATAAGACGTAATGGAAATGAGCTACTACGTAGTATGTGTCGTGTAGGACAATATCTAATGATGAGTTAGCTAACACAATTCCTGTTAATCCACCCACAGTAAAAAGAAAAATAAAACCTAGGGCTCATAGTATTGCAGGAGATCACTTGATATTGCCTCCATGTAGTGTAGCTAATCAGCTAAATACTTTAACTCCAGTGGGGATAGCAATAATTATGGTAGCTGATGTAAAATACGCGCGTGTATCTACATCTATTCCTACTGTAAATATATGGTGGGCTCATACGATAAAGCCTAGGAAGCCAATAGATATTATAGCTCAAACTATCCCTATATACCCAAATGGTTCTTTTTTGTTAGAGTAGTATGTTACAATGTGCGAAATTATCCCGAACCCTGGTAAAATAAGGATATAAACCTCTGGGTGACCAAAAAATCAAAATAAGTGTTGATATAGAATGGGGTCACCACCACCAGCAGGGTCAAAGAAAGTAGTATTAAGGTTGCGGTCGGTTAATAGTATAGTAATTCCAGCAGCTAGGACTGGGAGAGAAAGAAGTAGAAGGACTGCTGTAATAAGCACGGATCATACAAAGAGGGGTGTTTGATACTGTGTTGTGGCCGGTGGTTTTATATTAATAATTGTTGTAATAAAGTTAATAGCTCCTAGAATAGAGGAAATGCCTGCTAGGTGCAGTGAAAAGATAGTTAGATCTACAGAGGCTCCGGGGTGTGATATATTTCCTGCCAGGGGAGGGTAGACTGTCCAGCCAGTTCCGACACCAGCCTCTAGGGTTGAGGAGGCAAGTAGGAGAAGAAGGGATGGGGGGAGGAGTCAGAAGCTTATGTTATTTATACGAGGAAATGCTATATCGGGGGCGCCGATTATTAGGGGCACTAATCAATTCCCAAAGCCACCAATTATGATTGGTATAACCATGAAGAAAATTATAATGAATGCGTGAGAGGTAACAATAACATTGTAAACATGGTCGTCTTCTATTAGGCTTCCTGGTTGGCCCAGCTCAGCTCGAATTAGAAGACTTAGAGCTGTTCCTGTTGCCCCAGCTCATGCACCGAATATTAAATATAGTGTACCAATATCTTTATGGTTAGTTGAAAATAGTCAGCGATTTATGAACATAGGTAGTAGGTAAAATGGCTGAGTAAGCATTAGACTGTAAATCTAAAGACAGAGGAGTGACCCTCTTTTTGCCAGTCCTGAGGTGAACTGTCATGTTGAACTGCAAATTCAAAGAAGCAGCTTTAATGCTGCCGGGGCTTCTCCCGCCTTTTTTTCCCTAAAGGCGGGAGAAGTAGATTGAAGCCAGTTGATTAGGTTATTTAGCTGTTAACTAAATTTTTGTGGGTTGAAGTCCCATCAGTCTAGGGAGGGCTTAGCTTAATTAAAGTAATTGATTTGCGTTCAGTTGATGCAAAATAAGGTTTGCAGTCCTTAGAGTATAGTCCAGAAATTAAGTGGAACTTACTTACTAAGGGCTTTGAAGGCCCTTGGTCTTATTAACCTAAATTTCTAGGTTATAAGCATTAGTGGTGTGATTGGTAATAGAAGGGAGGAGAAGGTTATTAGAGGGGATAGAAGTGGTGTTGGTTTTATATATTTTAGTTGTCAGCTAATTTTTGTGTTGTTGGATGTGGGAAATATTGTTATTGAAATTGAGTATGTTAGGCGTATGTAGAAATATAGGTTTATTAGTGTGAGTATAGTTATGGTAAGGGGGAAAATAAGGCTGTTATTTTTTGTAATTTCTTGTATGATAGCTCATTTGGGGGAGAAGCCTGTTAGTGGGGGGAGGCCTCCTAGGGATATTATTATTATTGGAATTATTGGTATTATCCATGTGAGTTTATTTCAAGTATGGGATAGTGATAGGGTTGTTGTGTTTGAGTTTAAGTAGAAGGTTGTAAGTGTGGAAATTGTTAGGAGGATATAGATAAGTAAACTTAAGGTGGTAGTGTTTGGGTTATAGTATAGTACAGCTATTATTCATCCTATGTGGGTAATTGAGGAATAGGCTAGAATTTTGCGTAGTTGTGTTTGGTTCAGTCCTCCTCAGCTACCAGCTATAATAGATATAAGTGAGATTATTAGTAGGATGTTTGAGTTGATGGATGGGAAAATTTGAATGATAATTGATATGGGGGCTAGTTTTTGTCATGTAAGGATAAGTATAGTAGGAATTAGGGGAATGCCTTGGGTTACTTCTGGTAGTCAGAAGTGAAGGGGTGCTATTCCTAGTTTTAGTACGAGGGCAATTAGTATTATTGTAGATAAGATTTGATTAGATGGTGGATTAATTGTTCATTGTCCGTAGAGTAAGTTATTGAGGAAAATAGTTATTAGAAGGATTATGGATGCGGATGCTTGTGTTAGGAAATATTTAGTGGATGCTTCTGTGGAGCGAGGGCTTATGTTTTTAGCGAGTATGGGTACGATGGCTAATATATTTAGTTCTAAGCCTACCCATACTAGGAATCAGTGTGAGCTTAGAGTTGTGACTATAGTTCCTATTAGAATAGTCAGGGAGATAATTAGGTGGGCTAAGGGGTTAATATTAGTACGGGAAGGATTGGACCAACATTTTCGGGGTATGGGCCCGATAGCTTATTTAGCTGACCTTACTGTTTAGAGTATAGTGTAATAGGTAGCACGGAGGATTTTGAGTTCTTAGGAATAGGTTCGAGTCCTATAATTCTAGAAATAAGAGGATTTAAACCTCTATAATTTACTCTATCAAAGTAATTCTTTTGTCAGACATATTTCTTATGTTTGGGGTGGGATACCGGATAGTAGTATAGGCATTGAAATATATCATATGCATAGTGCTAGTGTAAGTGGTAGAAATTTTTTTCATAGGAGATACATTAGTTGGTCGTAGCGAAAACGAGGGTATGCTGTGCGAATTCATAAAAATAGGATAGTTAGTAGAAGTGTTTTAGTTATGAAGTTTATAGTGTAAAGTTCTGTTGTGAGTATATTGTAGGGTGTTGCTGTAAAGATAGTGGTAGTTAGAGCGTTTATTATAATAATATTTATATACTCTGCTATGAAAAATAGGGCGAATGAACCTGCGGCATATTCAATATTAAAGCCTGAGACTAGTTCTGATTCACCTTCTGTTAGATCAAAGGGGGCCCGATTGGTTTCTGCTAGTGTGGAAATAAATCATATTATGGTTAGGGGTCATGATGGTAGTAGAAGTCAGGATTGTTCTTGTGTTGTAATTAGTGAGTGTAGGTTAAAGGAGCCGCTTATTAGTAGTGTTGATAATAGAATAATGGCTAGGGTGACTTCGTATGAAATGGTCTGGGCTACGGCTCGTAGTGCGCCAATTAATGCGTAATTTGAGTTGGATGCTCATCCGGACCATAGAATTGAGTAAACAGCTAGGCTTGATGTTGCCAGTACAAATAAAAGACCTAGATTGAAGTTGATAAGGGAGTACGGTATAGGGAGGGGGGTTCATAGGAGAAGGGCAATGGTTAGGGCTAGGGTTGGGGCGGCTATATATAGGGTTATAGTGGATACACTGGGTAGTAGGGGTTCTTTTGTAAAGAGTTTTATTGCGTCGGCGATTGGTTGGAGTACTCCATATGGGCCTACAGTGTTGGGGCCTTTGCGGAGTTGTATATAGCCTAAGATTTTTCGTTCTATAAGTGTTAAGAATGCTATAGCAATTAGGGCTGGGGTAATTAGTAGGAGTAAGTTGATTGTAAACATATTGTTAAGAAGAGGAGTTGAACCTCTGATTATAAAGTTTTAAGTTTTATGCAGTTACCGGGCTCTGCCATCTTAACAAGCCCTGTTTTTGGGGTATGTGTGTTAATTTATAAGGTTAAGATATTAGTCATCTGGTATTGTGAGGGCGCTTTGTGAAGTGGGCCCTATTTCTCTTGTCCTTTCGTACTAGGAGAGATCTTTAATAGATAGAAACCGACCTGGATTTCTCCGGTCTGAACTCAGATCACGTAAGACTTTAATCGTTGAACAAACGAACCTTTAATAGCGGCTGCACCATTGGGGTGTCTTGATCCAACATCGAGGTCGTAAACCCTATTGTCGATATGGACTCTAAAATAGGATTGCGCTGTTATCCCTAGGGTAACTTAGTCCGTTGATCAAGTTATTGGGTCAATGAGTGTAGTTTACTTAGACTAGTTAGGTCATAGTTTGTGTTTTCGGAGGTTGTGCTGTACTCCGAGGTCACCCCAACCGAAATTTATAATACATTAATGGAGTGTTAATGCCTGTTGGTTTTTAATGTGTTAATTTGTATTATTAAATTGAAGCTCCATAGGGTCTTCTCGTCTTATTTATGCATATCCGCCTCTTCACGGATAGGTCAATTTCACTGATTAAAAGTAAGAGACAGTTAAACCCTCGTGTTGCCGTTCATACAAGTCCCTATTTAGAGAACAAGTGATTATGCTACCTTTGCACGGTCAGGGTACCGCGGCCGTTAAACATGTGTCACTGGGCAGGCAGTGCCTCTAATACTGATAATGCTAGAGGTGATGTTTTTGGTAAACAGGCGGGGTAAAGTTTGCCGAGTTCCTTTTACTTTTTTTAATCTTTCCCGGGTGCATGCCTGTGTTGGGTTAACAGTCTAGTTAATGAGTTATTAAGTTGTGGGTTATGGTGATTGGGCTGTTAACTAGCAGTAGTTGTTTCGGTCTGTAATAAGCTTATGCAGGGAGAATAATTTCATGTTACTTATATTAACATTATTTCTTCTATTGGATAATAGATTGGTCCAATGTGTTTTAGGAGTTCAGTGGGATTAGTGGAATTAGAGGGTAATTGGATATTGAGCTTGAACGCTTTCTTAATTGATGGCTGCTTTTAAGCCAACTATAGTAGTAGAACGTTTTACTCACTATGGTAAGGTTTTTTCCTAGAGTCTAAAGAGCTGTCCCTCTTTAGATTAACGGTTAAATTTACGGGGAGATTAAATTGTTCTGTAAGTAAATTTAAGGTTGAACTAAGATTCTGTCTTGGACAACCAGCTATCACCAGGCTCGGTAGGTTTGTCGCCGCTACCCATAGATTTTCCCACTATTTTGCTACATAGATGGGTGTGCTCTTTTAGCTATCTTTGGGTAGCTCGTCTGGTTTCGGGGGGCTTTATTTAAATTCTTTGTATAAAGTTATTTCTAGTTAATTCATTATGCACAAGGTAAAAGGGTTTGTCTTTGCTTTTTTATGCTTTGTTAGGGTTTTTCTTTCCCTTACGGTACTTTATCTATTGCGCTCGGATATAATTTCTATCACCTATACTTTTATGGTGGGTAAATGGTTTGGTTATTAAGTTTAGATATTAATGTAGATAAGTTGCTTGGGCTAGAGTTAGCTCAAAGTGATCAGTTGTTGCGAGATCTTCCGGGTGTAGGCCGGATGCTTTAATTTAAGCTACACTTTGATTCGTCCAAGTGCACTTTCCAGTACACTTACCGTGTTACGACTTATCCCCTCTACATCAATATGAAGTGGCTTAAATTGTTAATATACTTCTCTATATGGTGGTTGAGGAGGGTGACGGGCGGTGTGTGCGTGCTTAATGGCCTTGCTTCAGTCAAGCTCTCTATTCTTGATTTACTGCTAAATCCACCTTGGGCCTTTAAATTTCATAAAGGCTGTCGTGTAGTTTTTCTAGGTTAGAAAATGTAGCCCATTTCTTTCCACTTCATTGGCTGCACCTTGACCTAACGTTTTTATGGTAATACTTCTGCTTACTTTACGATCTTTAGGGAGTTTGCTGAGGATGGCGGTATACAGGCTGAGGGCAAGAGGTGGTAAGGTCTATCGGGGTATATCGATTACAGAACAGGCTCCTCTAGACGGATATAAAGCACCGCCAGGTCCTTTGAGTTTTAAGCTATTGCTTGTAGTGTTCTGGCGAATAGTTTTGTTGGTGGAGTTATTGGGGTTTAAGGCTAAGCATAGTGGGGTATCTAATCCCAGTTTGTATCTTAGCTATAGTGTATTCAGGAGCATTAAAGCCACTTTCGTAGAGTATTTCACTATAACCGGAGTTTTCTACAACTTAGTTATAGGTTAGCTTTATTGAGGGTGGGATCTTAAACACTCTTTACGCCGGGTTTTATTAACTCGAGTTAATCGTATGGCCGCGGTGGCTGGCACGAAATTGACCAACTCTATTATCAGTGTAGCTTAGTTAAACTTTCGTTTATTGCTAAAAGTTTGTCACTGCTGTTTCCCGTGGGGGTGTGGCTGAGCAAAGTGTTTTGAGCTGCATGTATGCGTGCTTGATACTCGCTCCCCATGTTTTGGTTTTCTAGGGGGCATTCTCACAGGACGGCGGATGCTTGCATGTGTAATCTCACTGAGGGCTAATAGAAAGGCTAGGACCAAACCTGTGTGTTTATGGGGCAGTGATTACCCGTCTAGACATTTTCAGTGTCTTGCTTTGAGTATTAAGCTACATTAAC